CAATCTCCAAGATCATTTTTTTTTGAAAATAAGAGAATAGATTCTCCGTTTTTATACCATACATATATCCTATTTTGACACCCAGAAATGCTTTTTAGAAAGAGTTTTTCCTTACCGCAATTTTCACAATATCTAATTGAGGGGTAACCTAATAGGTTAGAGGTTTTTACGGGATAAGGTCAGAATGCAGAAATGGGGTGATCCAGATTTCTCGCGGATATCCAAAAGTTTCAATGTTTAAATTGAAGGTTCATACTGTAAGACTTATCTGATCTTATCAATTGTGAAAATGTATTTCTGGAATAAATCATGAATTTTTCTAGGATTCTAGGACAGTATTAAAAATCTCATCGAAAACTTACAGCAGCTTGCCAAACAAAGGCTAAGAGAAAAAACAGCAAAGGTATAACTGGCATAAAATCTACAATTGGATTTAAAAAAGCGTAGGCCTCGGGTAATTTGGCAAAGAAAAAACTACTCGAATAAAGGGCAGAATTCAGGCAGATACCGATCAAACTAAAAATATTAAGCATAGCAAAGGTGTTGTTATTATAGATAATTGCATTTTGATTGAGTTATTGATATCTTATTGATATAAGGCAAAAAATAATGACGAAGGGAAAGTAGACCAAAAAGCCTTTGAACTCACTCACCCAATAAAAAAGCCTTCTATTCTCAAAAGAGAATAGAAGAAATCATACTTTCTTTTATACAATATCTTATATCTTAATTAAATTATATGTAATGATCAATCAATTCCAGGTTAATTCTATATCTACACGCTACACGTGGCAAAATCCTATCAACAATGGATTCCGTAGATATTTGGAATTTACGAACAAACACTACTAATATTAGTGTTTATTAGTTTAGAATAGAAATCTAAATGGGGCGTGGCCAAGTGGTAAGGCAACGGGTTTTGGTCCCGCTATTCGGAGGTTCGAATCCTTCCGTCCCAGAGCACCCATTATATCAATATCAGAAAAAAGATTGCTTTTTTGAACAGCTAAAAGAATAAGGGTCTGTTATATATGAATATTTTTGATCCACTTATCCAATTTAATTTCATTTCCATAAAAAGAAAAAAAGAAATTATATTTATTTTTAAAATTGTTGGTGGTTTAATTCAAAAAGAACCATGGATTTATCTTTGATAAAACAATGTGGTACTTAGTAAAAAAAATGATATTCATTTTCATAATGATGTGGAAGTAGTAAATTTTTTTCTTTTTAATGGCTTGTTCTGAGTCTTTTATATTCGAAGAAGTGTGAGAATAGGTGAATTGATCCTATTGAGTCATGGAGATTCAAAGAAGAAATAATTGATTTGTTGTTAATGAAATAGAAATATAGAAATTACATTTAGAAATATGGGGATTAATAAATTATTGCCGAGATTTTTTCAGAAAAGATCTACCCATTTGTAATCATATAGAGGGACAAAAGCATAGATTACTATTTACCGACAGAACCAATGACTATTCATGATTCCATAATTGAATCAATTACATACTGGTTCCACACAACACAAGAGGAATGTTATGGTAAAACTTCGTTTGAAACGATGTGGTAGAAAGCAACGTGCGACTTGAAGGACATGATCCGCTGTGGATATAAAAATCCACCATTTTATTAGGAATGAAAGTGCTCTTGGCTCAACATCCTTTGTTCTACTTAACTAGAAACCTCAGCCTTTTTGGGGTTATAATGTAAATAGTACATGATGGAGCTCGAGTAGAAAGTATTAATTAATTTCTCAAGGGCAAGGGTCTAGGGTTAGTGCCAATTAATAAGTTGGAACAACTTCGTAAGTATATCTTCGATATAGAAATCGAAAAGGATTCAATTCGAGAAATTTTGCATAATAAAATTTTTTTTTTGACTTGATAAAACTTTTTCGGTCAAAAGTGTAACACGCGGGAATCAACCGTTCTTATGATTCTTTGATAGAAAGAAATCACAAAAAAGGTATGTTGCTGCCATTTTGAAAGGATTAAGTATCACCGAAGTAATGTCTAAACCCAATGATTCAAAGAAAAGATAAAGAATTCTGGAACAAGGAAATACCATTTTAAATTGTCTCAACAACTAAATCAGAATAAAGTAAAGAATAAAAAAAATATTCTAAACAAGACAAAAAGGCGGTTAAAGACCACTCAATAAATGAAATGCTTAAGGATTTTCTTTGAGCTATTTGGAAGTTATCCGACTTGAGTTATGAGTACAAACTTTTTTTAGGAAAGAAAAAGGACTAAAATTCGAGTCTAATTGCTTGGATTATTTTATGGATCTATTTGCTATGATAATTCTATACGTGGACATAACTTCTAATTTTCTTGAGCCGTACGAAGAAAAAACTTCTTATACGTTTCTAGGGGGGGGGGGTATTGTTCATCTACATCTATCCCAATGAGCCGTTTATCGAATTGTTGCAATTGATGTTCGATTCCGAAGAGAAGGAAGAGATCTTCGGAAAGTTGGTTTTTATGATCCGATAAAGAATCAAACTTATTCAAATGTTCCTGCTATTCTCTATTTCCTTGAAAAAGGCGCTCAAGCTACAGGAACTGTTCATGATATTTCAAAGAAAGCAGAGATTTTTAAGGAACTTCGCTTTAATTAAACTAAATTAAGTTAATTAAATTATAGGGGGTATCATTCATATATATCATATATAGTCTAACTTTATTATATATTATAAGTGCTACTTCTCTTTTTCTTACTGTATTCATACCTATTTATTATTCCCATAGAATCCCACCCATACGTTATCTAATGGACCAAAAGAAATATATTATTATAAATTGGATCTCAAAATATAAAATTCTGATATTACCTTCACTTCAATCGGGTGGTTTTCATTGGAACTCTACTTTCAAACAAAACAATAACCCTGGAATCAAGCTTTCTTAACTTATTTGATCCACTTATATTGATTGAATAACTCGGATGAATAACTCGGATCCTTTTTTCCTACTTTTTTTATTAATATTCCCCGATCTACACCCTTTATTTATCTATATTTATTTATATCTAAATATATAGAAATTATCTATGTAGTGCTAATCCAACACCAGTCCTTCTTTTTTTTTCGTTGAATTTCATTCAATTTTCTATATATTTAGATTGACAACAGTGTATCGAACAAATATAATTTTATCGTGTATAAATCTATTTATTCCCCCCCATAGATTTGGTTTTTTAATTTTATTTATTCATCTGAATCTCTTCATTTTTATGTTCAGTTCAGAATAGATAAAAATGTTTTCGTTGTTCTATTATTGTTAGTTCAAGGTTTTGATTGTGTCATGCAATCCAATTTATTTATTTGGATTTCGACTGTATTTCCACATACTAATTTTATTTTGATTCGGGTTGCTAACTCAACGGTAGAGTACTCGGCTTTTAAGTGCGGCTAGGATCTTTTACACATTTTGATGAAGCAAGGGATTCGTCCATACCATCGGTAGAGTTTGTAAGACCACGACTGATCCTGAAAGGGAATGAATGGAAAAAATAGCATGTCGTATCAATGGAGAATTCTGAGAATATTTCATTCTTACCGGATCTGTTCCAAGACTTGTTTTGAAGTCTTGGAACAGAACAAAATAAATTCAAAGTTGGGTCGAGTCAATAAATGGATAGAGCCATATGGCTCCAATTATAGGGAAACTAAAAGTAACGGGCTTCTGTTCTTAATTTGAATGATTACCCGATCTAATTAGACGTTAAAAATAGATTAGTGCCTAATGCGGGTAAAGGCTTCTCCTATGAGTGGATTATTGGTTTTTTTAATGAATCCTAACTATTATTAGCTATTCTCCATTATGGATTGGAGATAAATGTATAGAAGAAGTGGTATATTGATAAAGATCATCTTTTTTCCAAAATCAAAAAGAGCGATTGGGCTGAAAAAATAAAGGATTTCCAATTGGTTTCCTATAATGGAAAATAAACCCATTGGATGAAAAAAGAGAGGATAGAGAGTCCGGTGAGAAGCTTACCTGTTTCCGAGGTATCCATTCTTTTTATAATACCTTGTTTTGACCGTATCGCACTATGTATCATTTTATAATCTAAGAAATCGCCTATACTTTGGTTCAAATTATAATTTAAAATGGGGGAGTTTCAAGGATATTTAGAACTCAATAAATTTCGGCAACATGACTTCCTATATCCACTTATCTTTCAGGAGTATATTTATGCACTTGCTCATGATCATGTTTTAAATAGATCCATTTTTGGGGGTAATATTGGTGGTTATTACAATAAATCTAGTTCACTAATTGTGAAACGTTTAATTACTCGAATGTGTCAACCTAATCATTTGGTTATTTCTATTTCTGCTAATGATTACAACGAAAATACCTTTTTGGGACATAATCCTAATAATAATTTATATTATCAAATAATATCAGAGGGATTTTCAGTCATTGTGGAAATTTCATTTTCCCTACACTTAGTATCTTCCTTAGAAAGGAAAAAAATAGTAAAAGTGCATAATTTACGATCAATTCATTCAATATTTCCTTTTTTAGAAAACAATTTTGTACATTTAAATTATGTAGCAGATATACTAATACCCCAGCCCATCCATCTGGAAATATTGGTTCAAACTATTCGCTACTGGGTCAAAGATGCCTCTTCTTTGCACTTATTAAGATTCTTTCTTTATGAGTATTACAATTTAAACAGTTTTATTACCCCAACCCCAACGAAATCCATTTCTATTGTTTCAAAAAGGAATCAAAGATTATTATTGTTTCTATACAATTCTTATGTATGTGAATACGAATCTATCTTCATTTTTCTTTGTAACCAATCTTCTCATTTACGATCAACATCTTCTGGAATTTTTTTTGAGCGAATCTATTTTTCTATAAAAATAAAAAATCTTGTAGAAGTCTTTTCTAATGATTTTTCGACTGTCCTATGGTTGTTCAAAGATCCGTTCATGCATTATGTTAGGTATCAAGGAAAATCAATTCTGGCATCAAAAG